GACTGGAATCTATGAGATAGGTGGAATAAAAATTTATACTTAAATTGTCATTTTTAAGAGATACAAATGGAACGGAATTGAGAAAACAGTTCTAGAAACAGAATTGTCCCGCTTAGGCTTACTATGCTTTGGGATTTTTTTTATAATATCAAAACTGAGTCAGTTTCTTATATTATAATGTATAACGGTATTGATATTCTAATCTACTTGAAGATATCTAATCTACTTGAATATTTAATACCAGAAAACTAAAGGAATGTTGTATTGATGAACCCACCTAATGTCTTTTCTCTTCTTTTATTGCCCTCCTGTCGTCAATTGACAGTATTATTTAGGGCTCAATCAATTGACAGTATTATTTAGGGCTCAATATAATATAATTTGATTTGATATGACTTTGATATGATTTAGGGCTCAATATAATTCCCAAATCGGACTTTGGTAAATCCTTTTTTGCATCTCCTGCTGATTCAGAGGTACGGGTTTTTGGATCCAATGCAGAACTCTTTCTGAATGAGAGAGATAAAGACGAGAAAGACCAATGAAATAAAGTTGAAAGATTTTATAGTTTAACGGTAAAGTTTGATTACCATTAACCTACAGAAAAGTTCACGAGTTTTTCGGTTTGATTCATATCCTATTCATCTTCTAAAAGTGTCCCTCGGCTGATTTATATAAGGTGGCCTTAGGCCTTATTCCCTATTGTATTTGTATTGTGTAGTGCTTTTTGATTTCCTAAAGGTGGACGGCCCTCGGCAACTACTATTTCTAGTTTATTTATGAATAAAGGTGGCCATAGGCCCCTATGGTCCATTGGTGCCCCTATGGTCCAGTGGTTACGACCTCTCTCTTTCACGGAGAAAACGAGGGTTCAAGTCCCTCTAGGGGTATACCAAGACCATAGGAGTAGGATTTTATCAAAAGTGAAATGTATTTGTCAAGTCCGCCTGGGAGACGAAAGGAAGTTGATTATGGAACGTCTAATTAGGCGTTGGGTCGATGCCCGAGTGGTTAATGGGGACGGACTGTAAATTCGTTGACAATATGTCTACGCTGGTTCAAATCCAGCTCGGCCCAACAATTCGCCAATCTACTATCAGATGGTAGAACCCTCTTGTTCTTAAGAAATACCTGATAAGAGAGAAGAAAAAAGAATCAAAATTTTCTGCTAGATCTCTTCTTATTTCCCTGGGATTGTAGTTCAATAGGCAAGAGCACCGCCCTGTCAAGGCGGACGTTGCGGGTTCGAGCCCCGTCAGTCCCGACGGATCCAATAAGTACATCAATTCACCTCTCCATTTTATGTGAAATGAAAGAAGGGACGGACAGAGAGCATAATTTCATTCCGAGGGGGTTTCCCCTCTTTTTTTCAGGATTCTGTCGAAGAAAGAACAAACCCTAAACTAAAATGAAAATAACGAAAATAGTGACGAATAGTGAAGTTGATAGAATATTCCATCTTTTCTCCCGCGATTCATCTTTCTCATACTTCTTTGTCTTCCAAAGAAAATGGGATCATTCCAATTTACAACCCAATTCCTCTCTTTTTCCACTTCGCTTGTATTGTTTGTTGGGGTTTTGTAGTTAATGGAAACGGACGAGGATACTTCATTTGATGGTTCTACCCGGAAGACCTAAGGTAGGTTATAGAAAAGAACAGAAGGATAAATAAAGGAATTTTTGATTGGTCCGGGAATCCAATCTTGGATTCGGTATGGATAAAAGATCTTCGTATGTTATACTATTCAATTCTCGACGACGAATTAATTTAATAGCTCAGATATTGTTATTCATGATATTGATCCGATTCAAGATCATCGATAGGTAATGCATTCATTGAATTGACAGGTGAAAGATTTATCATCTCTATGGGATTAAATCCCGAGTTATTGTGAAATAAAAAAACGATGAGATTGAGATTATGGAAGTAAATATTCTTGCATTTATTGCTACTGCACTGTTCATTTTAGTTCCTACTGCTTTTCTACTTATCATTTACGTAAAAACAGTCAGTCAAAATAATTAATTACTTGAAATGAAACTTGACTTCTTAGTTCTTATCAATAGTTGAAGAAATCAAATCAAAAGGATTCTTTTTTTGCGTCTTAAATGAAATCCACGGGCTATAATGGACGGTATTCTATGAGATCCGAGAGTATGGTAAGAAAGACATTTCTTTCTTACCATACTCTCTATTAGTGTTATAGTATTGTATAAAATTGCACTTGACTTTCTAATAAAGTTGCTATACTATATTAGCTTCTATCTTCAATATATGTAGTGATTAATCCATATATGGAATTAACGTAGGACCCCATTTTCTTTCTGAAAAATTTCTTTCTTTCTGCAATAATTGTTTTACTGTTATAGAATCCATTTCTCCATTAGAATCCAATGGAATTTCGAAATGAATATATTTTGATTTGAAAATTATTGCAATTCAAATAAAAAATACGTTGCAGAACGATCTATAAAACAATTGATACCTTTCATTCCTCAACTAAATTAGTAGTGCTTCTAAAGTCCACTTCTTCCCCATACTACGAGTGAAAGGGAAAATGTAAAGACTACCATTAAAGCAGCCCAAGCGAGACTTACTATATCCATGTCAATTATGTCCCTTATCTTTATGATAGAAATATTCCATTATTGTATTGCTCACTAATAATAGTAGAATCCATGGTCCAGAGTCAAAAAGGGATTCTGGCCGAACACTATTCACCATTGATGAACCAATCAAATAAATCCATTTCTAAAAAATTCCTATATGATTTCTAATCGGGAAAGACTAAACACAAATAAAATACACAATCACGCTACAAAGGAATGTTACTAATGGAACATATAGTAATAAAAAAAGAGGTCCCATTCTTTGTTGCCTTCAAAGTAAAAATCGATCCAGTGCTATCTATTACATACTTTTATTTGCTATTTGATCTAATCTGTACCCTTTCCCGATTGTCTCTCTGAAGCAGTTGAGAGATAGTATATTATACTCTTGACGAGGGGTTTCAAAAAAAATAAGAAATTTTTCACTTTTTCTATAAAAAGTAAATGATCCATCCAATCACAATCTAATAGTGATCCAATCTCAATCTAATAGTGATTGAATGCCTGACCACTCAGAGATTCTCGCGAGTCTATATATGTAGATTACATAAAGGACTTCCCACAACTAGTTAGCGCTGGCTATGCCAATGAAATTCAAGACCCAATCAGTAGACATTGCATTAGCAGTAATTAGGTGATTTATATTAGCAGATAAGAGATTTTGATTCGTTTGTTGATGAGGCGGCACCCGGATTTGAACTGGGGAAAAAGGATTTGCAGTCCCCCGCCTTACCACTCGGCCATGCCGCCAAAATTTATGACAAATGCGAACCATTAACTACATTAACTATTCGTTGACGGAGAATTCCTGAATGATTCTTGGATTTGAATCTAAAATTGGGTTTGCCTAATGACATAAGAAACTACAAAATATACTTAATTTATTCTTTTGAATCAAAAATCCTTCTCAATTTCCATTATAACAAAAATGATAAGTATATGTAAACCCCACAACAGAAATTCTTACACAGATACCAAATTGGGTATCTTTTTTAGAGTATGTTTCCTTTCCTATACCTCTAAATCAAGGGAATTCCTTGGAACAAAAAAAGGCCCGGCTGGGTATTGACCGGGCCAGGCCCAAAAGGCACTTCGAACAAAATAAAAGCAAGAAGGTCTTCTTTATTTATCTTTCTATTTGGATCTTTCGAGCATCTAAATGGAATTGCTAATTATCTAATAACGATAAAGAATGTGAAAGAAATACTTTCTTTAATCCTTACTTGATGTGTAATGTAACATAGTAATTATCTTTTTCAATTGGGAGAGATGGCTGAGTGGACGAAAGCGGCGGATTGCTAATCCGTTGTACGAGTTATTCGTACCGAGGGTTCGAATCCCTCTCTTTCCGTTTCCGTTGATGACTTTATATTTTTTTCTTTCAAATTTCGCAAACCCCTTTTGATTTTTTCCTAGTTAAACGTATGGAATATACAAAATAAAATCTTAAGAAAATTGTAAAATCAAGCAAGAAACACGAAATTTTTATTCTTCACGTCCAGGATTACGTCCTGGATCATTGGATAGGAATCCAAAGATGAAGAGAGAAACAAAGAATATTACTACTGTGTAAACGAAAAGTTTGAGAGTAAGCATTACACAACCTCCAAGATCATTTTTTGAAAAAGAAAAACGAGAAAAGATAATAGATCCTCCATTTTTATATCACATATCCTATTTTGACACCAAGAAATGAATTCTAGAAATAGAAAAGAATGTTCAGAAATTCAAATGAAGTTGAAATTTGTAATTGTAATAAGAGTCTTTGATTACCACAAATCACTTTCATACCCACAATTAGATATTCTAAGGGCCCCTAACCTAATTAAGGTCTTTCGCCAGAAAAGGATTAGAATCGGGAAATGGGGCGAGCCAAATTGCGGCTATCCAAGAATTTCAATGTTTGAATTGAAGGTTCATATTCCCAGACTTATTTGATCTTATCAATTGTTATAATTTTTCTCGAATAAATATGAATTTTCTAGGATAGTATTCAAGATCTTATCGAAAACTTACAGCAGCTTGCCAAACAAAGGCTAAAAGAAAAAAGAACAGGGGTATAACTGGCATAACATCTACGATTGGATTCAAAAAAGCATAGGCTTCGGGCAATTTGGCAAAGAAAAGACTACTCGGATAAAGGGCAGAATTAAGACAGATCAAACTAAAGATATTAAGCATAACAGACATTTTGTTCGTCGAGATAATTGCATTTTGATTGAGTTTTTTATATAAGGAAAAATGAAGAAAGTAAGGTAGACAAAAAATCCTTCTTTTTCCGCTCAATCAAAAATCCTCCAATTCTCAAAGGAGAATAGAAGAAATCATACTTTCATACAATATCTTAATTGAATTATATGTAATGATCAATAAATTCAGTTGAATTCTAGATATACACATGTCAAAATCCTAGCACGAATCTATAATATATTCTATAAAGAAGAATAAAGAAGAAAGATTTTCTATAGATAGTTGGACTGGAATTGACGAACACTTAATAGCAATATTATTCTTTATTAGTATTAATGTCCAATAAAAATAGAAATGGGGCGTAGCCAAGTGGTAAGGCAACGGGTTTTGGTCCCGCTATTCGGAGGTTCGAATCCTTCCGTCCCAGAGCATATCCATTGTATCCGAATACATCTTTTTTGTTCAACAAGGTTCTGTTTCAAGGTCTAATATTGGATAGAATATTATTCTTTTTTCTTTTTTGAATGATTCTTTTCGGAATCATATCTCAGTTTTTCACAAACTGAACTAAATCGAGTTCAAATGACATGGAAATGTAACTGAATCCTTTTGTGATCCAGATAAAGATAAGATGGGACATAGATCACAGTTGCAGAAAGATTATTTAACCTCAGGTTAAACAAAATATGAAAATACATATAAAACGAGGAAGTGCTTAGCCTATAGGTATGTATTGTAGGTATGTATTGTTATCCTATTTCAGCGACAACAGTCTTTCTATTTTTGTGAAAAAGAATTTGCATCCCTAAAATATTCAAATTTAAATATTTAACAATGATATTTATTTTTATTGTTCGATCTATTTAACTTATTTGCTTGAAATCATTGACAATTCTATTTGAAAAGAAACAGAGATTTTTATTTCTTATTTTATTTCTTATGATAATCAAATGTAGCCTTTACTGTAAAAGTAAAACTTGACTGAAATAATGATGTCGAAGTAGGAAACTTTTTCAATTATCAAGATTTGTAATGATTCCTTATGGGTTGAATCTTTGGAAAGTTAGAAATGGGTCAGTCTATCTTATTGAGTTACTTGAACAGGCAAAGTCAAATAGAATTTATTTATTCGTGTTATTTCTGTTAGTTAGGTTATTTCTATATTTCGATTTCTGGATATTTCTGTTAGATTCTTTTTGAGATAGAGATTTATAGAAAAAAGTTCCGTTCATACAAAAAAAGCTCGGGTCTTGCTAAGATTTCTTCAGAAAAATCTTTATTATCCATGTAGTTAATAGTCAAGAAAAAATATAAATGACTATGTCTCTGTACCGACTGAACCAATGACTATTCATGATTCCATAATTGAATCAATTCCATACTGGTTCCAAATTACAAATTAGAGGAATGTTATGGTAAAACTTCGTTTAAAACGATGTGGTAGAAAGCAACGTGCGACTTGAAGGACACGATCCGGTGTGGATTCTTATTCTTACATCCACCATTTTCTTTTATATAGGAATGAAGGTGCTCTTGGCTCGACGTTGTTTGTTCTATTCTACTAGAACCCTTCTTTTTTTATTGGGTTGTAATGTAAATAGTTCATGATGGAGCTCGAGTAGAAAGTATTTATTAATTTCTCAGGGGCAAAGATCTAGGGTTAATGCCAATCAATAAATTGGAACAACTTCGTAAGTATATCTTCGATATAGAAATCGAAAGGATCCGATTCGAGCAAATTTTCAATTCAAAAAAATTGAATTGTTGGAACCGCAAAAACTTTTTCGATCCACAGTGTATCGCGTACGAATCAACCGTCGGTATGATTCTTTGATAGAAAGAAATCGCAAAAGGGGTATGTTGCTACCATTTTGAAAAGATTAAGAAGCACCGAAGTAATGTCTAAACCCAATGATTTAAAACACAGATAAAGGATCCCAGAACAAGGAAACACCGCTTCAATTGTCTCACAGATCCGAATAAAGAATCTAAATACTAAATAGGAGACAAAGGGGGGGTTAAAGACCACTCAATAAAAAAATATATTAATTTTCTTTAATATATTTGATAATATTCAACTTGAGTTATGAGTACAAATGATTTTTTAGTTTTCAGGAAGGAAGCTAAATAAAAATGACTATGAGTTCAATTATAGGGTAATTTCTTTTACGGATTCCTTTACTATTTATTAGAATTTTATTCTTTATTCATAGACAAAACTTCGAATCATTTTTTCTCGAGCCGTACGAGGAGAAAACTTCCTATACGGTTCTAGGGGGGGGGGTTCTTTTTCATCTACATCTATCCCGATGAGCCGTCTATCGAATCGTTGCAATTGATGTTCGATCCCGAAGAGAAGGAAGAGATCTTCGGAAAGTAGGTTTTTATGATCCAATCAAGAATCAAACTTATTTAAACGTTCCTGCTATTCTCTATTTCCTTGAAAAAGGTGCTCAGCCCACAGGAACTGTTCAGGATATTTTAAAAAAGGCAGAGGTTTTTAAGGAACTTTGCCCTAATCAAACGAAATTAAATTAAGGAAATAAAAACTAAGGATAGGATAGTGATTTCTATATCATTTTGGATATCTTTTCTATACTATGTTTTTTTATTTCCTTCTTTTCTTGCTCTATTAGTATCTATTTCTCATTGCTTTTATAGAATCTTTTTCTAAGGAAAACCTTATTTGATTGATCCTCA